TTATTTGTTCCTACAAATGATAATAATGAGAATTTTGCTAACAACCCAATTTCCTATCAGGATTTCTAAGTATTAAGTGTAAGGAAAAGAGAAAAGAAAAAAAACTTTTTTTCTTCTTTTCGTTGAAAAATTTATTAGCACTTGATTTGGAAATAACGAATGGATTACTAGTAATCCATATTGCTCTCACTAAAGTACCCACCCATATAGATAGCAATATCTCACTCGCGCCTCTGTTACAGTTACAAGACGGCGATTCTAATCTAAATAGAAATTGTTTCCATGCAATCAGAAGAGTATGTATGTACACTCTACACTTTATTTCCCTGGGATTGTAGTTCAATTGGTCAGAGCACCGCCCTGTCAAGGCGGAAGTTGCGGGTTCGAGCCCCGTCAGTCCCGACGGAATCAAATCCAATAAAAAATACATTAATTCATTTCTCCATTTGAATGTGAAAGGGATACAAATAGCGAATTTCATTCCCAACGGACATTCCTCTATTTGATTTTTTATTTTTTTTTAGATTTTCGTTTCACATTTCTCATCAAACAAATACGAGAATTTCCATTTCTCACTAAGAGACGGAACTTCGCTTCTATTCTTTGTTTGGTTTTGTTTGTAACCAATGGAAATGGAAGGGCGGTTAAATGATACTTAAGCAAATAATTGTATTAGAAAGGCGATAGCGATCGGTTATAGAAAAACAAGAATGGAAAAGAAGGAGAAATCCAAATACAAAAGAAAAATAAAGGGGTTGGATCAGGAATCCAATTTTGTATTCGGTATGGATAAAAGATCTTCCTATGTTATACTATTCAATTCTCGACGATGAATTGATTTGATAGCTCAGATATTGTTATTCATGATATTGAATCGACGGGCGAAAGATTTATCATCTCTATGGGATTAAATCCCGAGTTATTGCCAAATAAAAAAAAACAATGAGATTATGGAAGTAAATATTCTCGCATTTATTGCTACTGCACTTTTCATTCTAGTTCCTACTGCGTTTTTACTTATAATATACGTAAAAACAGTCAGTCAAAGTGATTAATTTGAATCAAACTTGAACTTCTTTTCTTAGTCAATGATTGAAGAAAAAAAGGATTTTCATCTCATGTCTTAAATGAAATTGGCGGACTAGAATCGGCGGTATAGTATTCTATGAGATCCGATAGCTAGTATGGTAGAAAGAAATATACGAATCTTTCTACCATACTAGCTATTATTGTAATGTAACAAGTTGTACTCTATATATCTTCTTGATATACGTATGGATATAGGTAATGTACATAGCATTACGATTCTATTTCTTTACTTCATCTACAATAATCAATCGAAAGGCAATTCTTAATATTACGGTTCTAGTTCCTAGATTTAAGATTTTTTTCAATAGGAATTTCGGTATTCATCGAAAGAATCAACGAGGAAAAATGGTATGGGCGTCTATTAATAAAAGAAAATCGAGTAATTTTCTTTTAGCATTCCGAAGAAGTAATTGATCGAACAGTTAACGTATGATCCAAAAGGTTCTCTGGGAATTTCTTCTGATTTTGAAAAGAAAGGCTAAAATCCATCATTTTTAACTCTTGAGTCATGATATGAAATGAGTCAACAAAGCAGAAATACAATTTTTCAAATAAAATAAGAAAACAAGTGATAAAGTAAGTGCGCAATATGTGACTTACCCAAGGTAAGATCTTATTATGCGCAGTCTCTCTTTGAACAACCGCTATGTATATCTTATTTCCCATACAAGGTGCGTATCCACTTCATAACAGAACTTTTTTTCTCTTTGACCAGTAAAGAGAAAGAGGTAAACAAATAAAAAGAAAAAAAAAGACTTTGCAAAACGATCTAGAAAAGAATCGATACGGTTGATTCCTCAACTCAATTAGTAGTACCTCTAGAGTCCACTTCTTCCCCATACTACCAGTGAAAGGGAAAATGTAAAGACTACCATTAAAGCAGCCCAAGCAAGACTTACTATATCCATGTAAATTATGTCCCCTATATCTATGAAGGAATTATTCCATTATTGTTCACTAATAATAGTGGAATCACTGGCGCAGAGTCAAAAAGGGATTCTGACCCAACACCGTTGATGAAAGGATCCAAGAAATTCGCTTCTAACAAGTTCTTAGAGGATATGATTTTTCTAGTAGAATAGGGGGGCGGTCAATTCCATTCTTGACTAGGGTTTATTGAAAAGAAAGAATGGATTTTATCATTTGATATAGAAAAGCCAATTTTCCATCGAATGCAATATTTATTGAATGCCTCAATACTTAGAGACTACCATGAGTCTGTATAGAAAGTATCTTCAGCCCTTTCGACAACCACTAATTAGATTTTTCGTCGGACTATCCAATCTAATTAAAAACCTAGTAATTAAAACACTACATTAGTAGTGGAAGGGAATTGGTAAATCTTTATATAATATAAAAGTCCTTCCGCTACTATATCCTTGAATCCTAGAGGCAAGGATTTACAGCACTT